AAAAGACAAATTTCGAATTTTTTGAGATTCTCAAAAGTTTTCTTTTGAATGAGATAAGAGCCAATAGAATGTGAATTTTGTACCGCGCAGACATTAATAATTTACTTATAGAGTTTTGTATTCTGTAAAGTCATAGAATATATGAGGAAAGGCAAAAATATAAACCGCTAAAGCTATATTAAAGGTAATCCGATTCTATTTCTACTGGATCGAGGATAAAGTTTATTTATTTTTTCGAGGCTCTACTTTCAATTTTTGTTTTGGGGGGGGGGGTTTAACTAACTAATGGGATATATATAAATAAAATTAAATACAATATGAAAAAAATTGATATATTATTTTTTTCTATTTTATAAACTATCTACCCATCTATTTTTTAGATGGGTAGTATAGTACGAAAACTAGCTAAATAAAGAATTTACTTATGTGTCAGAATCTCGACTATTTTTCCATTTCTAGTTATAGAATGAAGAATATACTGATCAAAAAAGAAATCATGTGCCAGGAACCAGATTTGAACTGGTGACACGAGGATTTTCAGTCCTCTGCTCTACCAGCTGAGCTATCCCGACCATTTCCCTTTCTGGTGCATCATCTCCCCATTTTACGAGATAACTTGTCAATTAAAAGATAACTAGCTAGGGGATGAAATAAAATAAGCTTTATGGGGATAGAGGGACTTGAACCCTCACGATTTTTAAAGTCGACGGATTTTCCTCTTACTATAAATTTAATTGTTATCAATATTGACATGTAGAACGGGACTCTATCTTTATTCTCATCCGATTAATAAGTTCTTCACAAGATCTATCAGACTTCAGACTATGGAGTGAGTGTGAATGTTTTTATTAATTCTGCTTTCAACTTGGAATCGATTTTTCATTTCTGATAATATGGATTTCTATAATAAAATTTCGAAAAAATACAGAATAAATCAGTACAGGCAACCCCATTTGTTAGAACAGCTCCCTTTGAGTCTCTGCACCTATCCTTTGCTAAAAAAAAAGAAACAAAACATAAAGGAGTTGGCTCAGGATTGCCCTTTTTTTAATTCCAGGGTTTCTCTGAATTTGAAAGGTTTCACCTAGTAAATTTCCATACTAAGGCTCAATCCAATTAAGTCCGTAGCGTCTACCGATTTCGCCATATCCCCCCGTTGTATTTTATTAAAATTAGGATCCCAATGTGATGTCCTTCCCTTTTTTCTTTATTTCTATTTATTGGTTTCCCAATAAATAGAAAAATTTATTTGAATTTGATTTGGTCTAATGCGAAATGATTCTATCATTTCTGTAGGTATAATTCAATATAGATGAATAGAGAGCATATATATTATGCTTCTTTCCTTTATCCAATTTTTCATACTCAAAGGGTCGATTCTTTGTTTCTGAATGAACATTAAAGACTAGTTTAGTAGGTTTTCTGGGGGCAGACTCATAAATAACATAACGCAAAAAAATTAAAATGATATAAATTTTAAATTGAATTGAAATAAAATTCACTTGTTCTAGCCGAAAAATATAAAATCTCTAGAGATAAACTAAATAAATTTAATATTTCGTATTATTTATATAAAATTTTGAATAAAATAATATAAATATAATAATAAGTTTAATTTAAGATATAATTTTTATGTGTGGTAAATTTCTATGAGCCCGCTTAGCTCAGAGGTTAGAGCATCGCATTTGTAATGCGATGGTCATCGGTTCGATTCCGATAGCCGGCTTTTCTTTCTTCTTTTTTTATCAAATATGCCAATTATGCCTATAGCCGCAGAAATTCCTATTGTGAATAAAAGGAAAACTAAAGGATTGAGTCTTGGCATATACTTACCATAGATTTTAGAATATCTAAATGGATTTATATATCATATATACAATATATCTTGTAATACTTCAGGAGATTTCGTTTCATTTCTCATTTAGTTTTAATTTTGTTTTTTCTAATTTTCTAAAACAAAATATAAAATATATATAAATAAATCAAAATAAAGGAGTCTTTATGTCACGTTACCGAGGCCCTCGTTTCAAAAAAATACGCCGTTTAGGGGCTTTGCCTGGACTAACAAAAAAAAAGCCTAAACCCGGAAGTGATCTTAGAGCCCAATCACGCTCCGTGAAAAGATCTCAATATCGTATTCGTTTAGAAGAAAAACAAAAATTGCGTTTTCATTATGGTATTACAGAACGACAATTACTTAAATATGTTCATATCGCCAGAAAAGCCAAAGGGTCAACAGGTCAGGTTTTACTACAATTACTTGAAATGCGTTTGGATAACATCCTTTTTCGATTGGGTATGGCGCCGACTATTCCTGGAGCCCGTCAATTAGTTAATCATAGACATATTTTAGTTAATGGCTGTATAGTAGACATACCGAGTTATCGTTGCAAACCCCAAGATACTATTACGGCAAAGGATACACAAAAATCCAGAACTCTAATTCAAAATTCATCCCCCCTTGAGGAATTGCCCAAACATTTGACTCTTGACCCATTTCCATATAAAGGATTAGTCAATCAAATAATAGATAGTAAGTGGGTCGGTTTGAAACTAAATGAATTGTTGGTGGTAGAATATTATTCTCGTCAGACTTAATCTGAACTAAAAAATAAAGCAAAAGGTTCGGACACTTTCTGTTATTTTCTACTAAATGGTATTTCATTTCTTGTTATTTGGTATTTTACAGTAAGGAATGTTGGTGCATTAGGTCAAAGTACGGAAAGAGAGGGATTCGAACCCTCGGTAAACAAAAGCCTACATAGCAGTTCCAATGCTACGCCTTGAACCACTCGGCCACCTCTCCGATATTATTATTTTATGTTATTATGAGGTTAAAATCTAAAAAAAGTGAGCCATTCTAAAGAATTCTCTTCGATAACTTAAAAAAAAATTTAATGCCTTTAGGAATTCCTATAATTACTACATTTTAGTTGGATGAATTCGGATACGGGTGGGATTCTCGTATTGATTTTGATTCTTGAATAAAAATAAAGAAGTCTTTTTATTAATTGAAATAATTATAATTCGAAAAAAGCAAAAATAGAAAAATTTTAATTTATTTAAGTATAAGTTTTGTATCTTTAGAACTGAGTCTGTTTTTATGTTATTTCGTACTGTACAAATCCTTTGTTTGGAGAATCCCTTTTCACAAGAGGTAATGAGAATAATTATAGAATGGATTGATACGTATGACTAGATCGCAAATAAATGGAAATTTTATTGATAAGACCTTTTCAATTGTGGCCAATATCTTATTACGAATAATTCCGACAACTTCGGGAGAAAAAGAGGCATTTACTTATTACAGAGATGGTGTGATTTGATTCTTTTTTTTCTAGTTTAATGAAAAAAAAAGCCACACGATTTTAAATAGTAAAGAACAAATATTCTTTATTAATAAATCTACGCTTTTTGAAGGTGACGTTTAGAAATAGAAAAAAATTCCTTCTGTCGTGTATTCCCGATTGATGCAGCCTCAAATACTATAGCTTCTATTATTAATTTGAGTATTTAGTATTGAGCGGAAGGTTCTACCTGTGTGTTTTGTATTACAGGTCAATCCTACTTCCTAGTAATAAAGTACCATATAGGCGGCATAAGGGAAAAAGCACTACACCTAGAAATCGACAACACGAAAGCTTTGTTAAAAACGACTTACTCCCTTTTCTTATCTGGTCTGGATTGGGATTAACAACAATGGTTGGGACAACAAACATCCATCTCGTTGGTATTTCGGATACCCGTATAACCATCAAAGACTGTTGAAGTGACTATTTCCTGCAAAAAAATTAGGGGGCGTTGAGAACAAAGTAATTGTTGGAGCTATCTTTTGCTATATTAGTATCAAGGTTTTTGATTTTAGTACAAGTTCTTGCGCAAGAAGGTTGGTTAGATATTTTTTGCAAAAACACTAGCCCCACTCAGTTTATAATGAGAAATTTTCAACCGTGTTTATTATATTCTTTTTTATTCTCATTATGCGTATTTAAAGGAGGAGCCGTATGATATGCAAATTTCACGTACGGTTCTGGAACGGAGATTCTTTGAATCGAATGACGACCGTAACGGATGTCAGCTCAATCCGAAGGAAATTATGCGGAAGCTTTACAGAATTATTATGAAGCTATGCGACTAGAAATCGACCCCTACGATCGAAGTTATATACTCTATAATATAGGCCTTATTCACACAAGTAATGGGGAACATACGAAAGCTTTAGAATATTATTTCAGGGCACTCGAACGAAACCCATTTTTACCCCAAGCTTTTAATAATATGGCAGTGATCTGCCATTACGTGCGACTATCTCCACTATAGAAGAAAAAGGGAAGACTTAGTAAATATATATAATATAAATACTAAAAAAAGGCTCACTACAAATGCATCGTCTAAAAGACGATTTTTTGAGCTGTAGGAAATAAAAAAACTTCATAGAAATTTAATTTAAATATGAAGATACGAAGAAATACGAGATGCCTAGATACTTTGTCGTCTATGGATAATAAATTTTAATTGATAGAGAGGAAGCACCGTAAAGATCAATTAACGAGGTTTTGGGCCAATATATTAATAAAAAACTGCTTATTTATGCCTGATAAAGAAAAATTAGGAATTAACTTATGTAATTAGAGTTGATCCACTAAGGTATTGAGCGGCGGTGTAGGATCAGATCCCAAAGATAGTAAGTCTTTTCTTTCTTACTTTATTTTTGAAAGAAAGTCCTTCTCAAAGATTCTATATGAAATCGAGATAGTTACTTTGCCGAAAATACTAACGATAGGAGTAAATACCTAGACTTTTTTCTTCTGCAAGTGGGAGAAAAGATAAAACTCATTATTATTAATTAAGCAAATATTTTAATTAATAGTTCATTGAATAAAAATGAAAGTTTGAAACTCATCCGATTAACCTCTTTTGGTTACCCTGAAAAGCGGGATAGGTCTATGAGAAATCTCACTCCGTTATTTTATATTTTAGGTAAAAAAAGACACCAAAAG